GCTAGCGTAGCTTAACTAAAGCATAACACTGAAGATGTTAAGATGGGCCCTAGAAAGCCCCGTCAGCACAAAGGCTTGGTCCTGACTTTACTATCAGCTTTAGCTAGATTTACACATGCAAGTATCCGCACCCCTGTGAGAATGCCCTAATAGCTCCCTGCCCGGGAGCAAGGAGCCGGTATCAGGCACACACCTGTTAGCCCATGACACCTTGCTTAGCCACACCCTCAAGGGAACTCAGCAGTGATAAACATTAAGCCATAAGTGAAAACTTGACTTAGTTAAAGCTAAGAGGGCCGGTAAAACTCGTGCCAGCCACCGCGGCTATACGAGAGGCCCAAGTTGATAGCACCCGGCGTAAAGAGTGGTTATGGAAAATTAATACTAAAGCCGCACACCTTCAAAGCTGTCATACGCATCCGAAGAATAGAAGCCCAATCACGAAAGTAGCTTTACAAAACCTGACCCCACGAAAGCTCTGGTACAAACTGGGATTAGATACCCCACTATGCCTAGCCCTAAACATTGGCAGTACACTACAACCCCTGCCCGCCCGGGAACTACGAGCACCAGCTTAAAACCCAAAGGACTTGGCGGTGCTTTAGACCCCCCTAGAGGAGCCTGTTCTAGAACCGATAACCCCCGTTCAACCTCACCCTTCCTTGTTCATCCCGCCTATATACCGCCGTCGTCAGCTTACCCTGTGAAGGCCTAAATAGTAAGCACAACTGGTACAACCCAAAACGTCAGGTCGAGGTGTAGCGTATGGAAGGGGAAGAAATGGGCTACATTCCCTAAAATAGGGAATACGAATGATGCACTGAAAGATGTATCTGAAGGAGGATTTAGTAGTAAGCAGAAAATAGCGTGTTCCGCTGAAACTGGCCCTGAAGCGCGCACACACCGCCCGTCACTCTCCCCTAAACCACTAATTTAAGTAACTAAAACCCTAATGCCCTATAAAGGGGAGGCAAGTCGTAACATGGTAAGGGTACCGGAAGGTGCACTTGGAAAAATCAGAGTGCAGTTAAAACAGAATAATACTTCCCTTACACTGAAGAGACATCCGTGCAAATCGGATCACCCTGACGCCCAACAGCTAGCCCCCTAACACAACAACAACCAACCATTATTTATAACCCCAAATATACTAGTATATGCATTAAACAAACCATTTTTCCCCTTTAGTATGGGCGACAGAAAAAGGACCAAGGAGCCATAGAAAAAGTACCGCAAGGGAACGCTGAAAGAGAAATGAAACAACCCAGTAAAGCCAAAAGAAGCAGAGATTTAACCTCGTACCTTTTGCATCATGATTTAGCCAGACTATTCCAAGCAAAGCGCACTTTAGTTTGATACCCCGAAACTAGGGGAGCTACTCCAAGCCCGCCTATCTATTAGGGCAAACCCGTCTCTGTGGCAAAAGAGTGGGATGAGCTTCGAGTAGAGGTGATAAACCTACCGAACCTAGTTATAGCTGGTTGCCCGGGAATTGGATAGAAGTTCAGCCTCCCAGATTCTTTAATCACCTCAGTACCACTTCACCTGAATATAAGGAGCTAGGAGAGTTAGTCAAGGGGGGTACAGCCCCTTTGAAACAAGACACAACTTTTCAGGCAGGAAAAAGATCATAATCAAACCAAGGATAAGTATTTAGGTGGGCCTAAAAGCAGCCATCCTAACAGAAAGCGTTATAGCTCAAATACACCATTTTCCCTTCGATCCTGATAATTATTTCTTAATCCCCCACTACTACCGGGCCGTCCCATGCCTACCATGGGAGCGACCCTGCTAATATGAGTAATAAGAGGGCCCCGCCCCTCTCCCAGCACATGTGTACTTCGGAACGAACCCCCACCGAACATTAACGTCCCCAAACTAAAAGAGGGCCCTGAACAACAACCCAAGACAACTAGAAAAAAATTCAAACACTTAAACGTTAACCCTACACAGGCGTGCCTCCGAGGAAAGACTAAATGAAAGAGAAGGAACTCGGCAAACAAATGAAGCCTCGCCTGTTTACCAAAAACATCGCCTCTTGCAAAGCTAAAGAATAAGAGGTCCCGCCTGCCCTGTGACTATTAGTTTAACGGCCGCGGTATTTTGACCGTGCAAAGGTAGCGCAATCACTTGTCTTTTAAATGAAGACCTGTATGAATGGCACAACGAGGGCTTAACTGTCTCCTCTTTCAAGTCAATGAAATTGATCTCCCCGTGCAGAAGCGGGGATAAAACCATAAGACGAGAAGACCCTATGGAGCTTTAGACACCAAAGAAGATCCTGTCAAATATTCCTATATAAAGGCCTGAACCAATGGAAACCTTCCCTAATGTCTTTGGTTGGGGCGACCACGGGGAAAAAAATAACCCCCGCGTGGACTGGGAGCACCTCTACTCCTACAGCCAAGAGCTACAGCTCAAATCAACAGAAATTCTGACCTATAAGATCCGGCAATGCCGATCAACGGACCGAGTTACCCTAGGGATAACAGCGCAATCCCCTTTTAGAGCCCATATCGACAAGGGGGTTTACGACCTCGATGTTGGATCAGGACATCCTAATGGTGCAGCCGCTATTAAGGGTCCGTTTGTTCAACGGTTAAAGTCCTACGTGATCTGAGTTCAGACCGGAGTAATCCAGGTCAGTTTCTATCTATGACATGTTCTTTTCTAGTACGAAAGGACCGAAAAGAAGGGGCCCCTGCTCTAAGTATGCCCCACCCTCACCTAATGAAAACAACTAAATTAGGTAAGAGAACATGTCTTACCTGCCTGAGAAAACAGCCTGTTAGGGTGGCAGACCCTGGTTAATGCAAAAGACCTAAGCCCTTTTTACAGAGGTTCAACTCCTCTCCCTAGCTATGATTTCAATTATTATTACCCACATCCTTAATCCCCTAGCATACATCGTGCCTGTTCTCTTAGCCGTTGCCTTTCTTACACTCCTGGAACGAAAGGTCCTCGGATATATACAATTACGAAAGGGACCAAACATTGTAGGCCCTTACGGACTACTACAGCCCATTGCCGACGGCGTCAAACTCTTTATCAAAGAGCCCGTTCGCCCCTCCACTTCTTCTCCAACCCTATTCCTCTTAACCCCCATGCTTGCACTTACCCTCGCCCTGACCCTTTGAGCCCCTATACCCCTTCCTTACCCAGTCATCGACCTAAACCTGGGGATCCTATTCCTTCTAGCCTTATCCAGCCTAGCTGTCTATTCCATCCTAGGTTCAGGATGAGCATCTAATTCAAAATATGCCCTTATCGGGGCCCTTCGAGCTGTAGCCCAAACCATTTCATATGAAGTAAGCCTCGGTCTTATTCTTTTAAGCATTATTATCTTTACGGGGGGATTCACACTACAAACCTTCAATATTGCCCAAGAGACCATCTGAATACTTTTACCCGCCTGACCTTTAGCCGCAATATGATATATCTCCACCCTAGCTGAAACAAACCGTGCACCCTTTGATCTCACCGAGGGCGAATCCGAGCTTGTCTCAGGTTTTAACGTAGAATATGCAGGGGGTCCCTTCGCACTCTTTTTCCTAGCTGAGTACGCAAACATCCTGCTAATAAATACTCTTTCTGCAATCCTCTTCCTGGGGGCCTCACATCTTCCTATATTCCCTGAATTAACTGCCATTAACCTAATAACTAAAGCCGCCTTACTCTCTGTAGTGTTTCTATGAGTACGAGCCTCATACCCCCGCTTCCGATACGACCAACTTATACACCTAATCTGAAAAAATTTCCTCCCTCTTACACTAGCACTAGTTGTTTGACACCTAGCACTACCCATTGCATTTGCTGGCCTTCCCCCTCAACTGTAACCCAAGAAACTGTGCCTGAAGAAAAGGGCCACTTTGATAGAGTGACTAATGGGGGTTAAAGTCCCCCCAGTTTCTTAGAAAAAAGGGACTTGAACCCCTCCTAAAGAGAGCAAAACTCTTGGTGCTTCCACTACACTATTTCCTAGTAAAGTCAGCTAATCAAGCTCTTGGCCTCATACCCCAAACATGTTGGTTAAAGTCCTTCCTTTACTAATGAACCCTTACATCCTAACCACCCTATTATTCGGCATTGGTTTAGGCACAACTATTACCTTCGCCAGCTCCCACTGGCTACTCGCCTGAATAGGACTAGAAATAAATACTCTTGCCATTATCCCCCTAATAGCACAACACCACCACCCCCGGGCCGTCGAAGCAGCCACTAAATACTTCCTAATCCAAGCTGCCGGGGCAGCCATGCTACTCTTTGCTAGCACCACTAACGCCTGGCTCACAGGACAATGAGAGCTAACACAAATAACACACCCCCTTCCTACCACCCTCATTATACTAGCCCTGGCCCTAAAAATAGGCCTCGCACCAGTACACGCATGACTACCCGAAGTTCTTCAAGGCCTCGACCTCACTACAGGACTTATTTTATCCACCTGACAAAAACTTGCACCTTTTGCTCTACTACTTCAGATTCCTTCAGCCAACCCCACACTACTAGCAATGCTGGGTCTTGCCTCTACACTTGTCGGGGGCTGAGGGGGACTAAATCAAACACAATTACGAAAAATCCTTGCCTATTCTTCAATTGCTCACCTCGGCTGAATAGTAATTATTTCACAATACGCCCCTTCCTTGACCATCCTCACACTGGCCCTGTACTTGATTATAACCTTTTCAACCTTCCTGCTATTCAAACTAAACAAAACAACCAACATCAACACTCTCGCCACTTCTTGGACTAAAGCCCCCGCCCTTACGGCCCTAGCACCCCTCCTCCTTTTATCCCTTGGAGGACTCCCTCCCCTTACAGGATTCATGCCAAAATGACTTATCCTACAAGAACTTGCCAAACAGGACCTAGCCCCCACCGCAACACTAATTGCCCTAAGTGCTCTTCTTAGCCTATACTTTTACCTTCGCCTATCCTACGCAATAACACTAACAATTTCACCCAATAACCTCACCGCAACGTCTCCCTGACGACTTCCCTCCCTACAAACAACCCTCCCCCTCGCCACCTCAACTATAGCAGCGCTGCTGCTCCTCCCCCTAACCCCAGCCATAACAGCACTACTGACCCTCTAAGGAGCTTAGGTTAAGACTAGACCAAGAGCCTTCAAAGCCCTAAGCGGGTGTGAAAATCCCCCAGCCCCTGATAAGACCTGCGGGACTCTACCCCACATTTCCTGCATGCAAAACAGACGCTTTAATTAAGCTAAGGCCTTACTAGATGGGCAGGCCTCGATCCTACAAAATCTTAGTTAACAGCTAAGCGCCCAAACCAGCGAGCATCCATCTATCTTTCCCCCGCCTACGAGGCGGGCAGAGGCGGGGGAAAGCCCCGGCAGGCGTCTAACCTGCTTCTTCAGATTTGCAATCTGATATGTTAGACACCTCAAGGCTTGGTAAGAAGAGGACTTGAACCTCTGTCTATGGGGCTACAACCCACCACTTAAAACTCAGCCATCTTACCTGTGGCCATCACCCGTTGATTTTTCTCCACTAATCACAAAGACATTGGCACCTTATATCTAGTATTTGGTGCTTGAGCTGGCATAGTAGGCACAGCCTTAAGCCTGCTGATTCGAGCAGAACTTAGCCAACCCGGCGCTCTCCTTGGAGACGACCAGATTTATAATGTAATCGTTACGGCACACGCCTTTGTAATGATTTTCTTTATAGTAATACCAATTATGATTGGAGGCTTTGGAAACTGGCTTATTCCCCTGATGATCGGGGCCCCCGACATGGCATTCCCTCGTATAAATAACATAAGCTTCTGGCTTCTCCCCCCTTCTTTCCTTCTACTCCTCTCCTCTTCCGGGGTAGAGGCGGGGGCCGGTACTGGTTGAACTGTTTATCCTCCCCTGGCTGGAAACCTAGCCCACGCAGGCGCGTCTGTTGACTTAACAATTTTCTCCCTTCACCTTGCAGGTGTTTCTTCAATTCTTGGTGCAATTAATTTTATTACCACAATTATTAATATGAAGCCCCCAGCCATCTCTCAGTATCAAACGCCTTTATTTGTTTGAGCAACCCTAATTACAGCTGTCCTGCTTCTTCTTTCCCTTCCTGTTTTAGCTGCTGGCATCACAATGCTTCTCACAGACCGAAACCTTAACACCACTTTCTTCGACCCGGCAGGAGGAGGAGACCCAATCCTATACCAACACCTCTTCTGATTCTTTGGTCACCCAGAAGTCTATATTCTCATTCTTCCCGGATTCGGAATAATTTCCCACATTGTTGCTTATTACGCCGGCAAAAAAGAACCCTTCGGTTACATAGGAATGGTTTGAGCAATAATGGCCATTGGCCTATTAGGCTTTATTGTATGAGCACATCACATGTTTACAGTAGGAATGGACGTAGACACACGCGCTTACTTCACATCTGCTACTATGATTATTGCAATTCCAACAGGGGTAAAAGTATTTAGCTGACTTGCAACTCTACATGGGGGGACTATTAAATGAGAAACACCCCTTCTGTGGGCCCTAGGCTTCATTTTCTTATTTACAGTTGGAGGTCTAACAGGCATTGTCCTGGCCAATTCATCCCTAGACATCGTACTACACGACACATACTACGTAGTTGCCCACTTCCACTACGTACTATCTATGGGGGCGGTCTTCGCTATTATAGCTGCCTTCGTTCACTGATTCCCACTATTCTCGGGCTACACCCTTCACAGCACTTGAACAAAAATCCATTTTGGAATCATGTTCGTAGGGGTTAACATAACATTCTTCCCCCAACACTTCCTTGGACTAGCTGGAATGCCCCGACGCTACTCGGATTATCCTGACGCCTACACCCTATGAAACACAGTTTCCTCAATTGGGTCTCTAGTGTCTCTAGTGGCCGTTATTATGTTCCTATTTATTCTTTGAGAAGCATTTGCCTCCAAACGTGAAGTCCTAGCAGCAGATCTAACAACAACTAATGTAGAATGACTACACGGCTGCCCTCCACCTTATCACACCTTCGAAGAGCCCGCCTACGTTCGAGTTCAAGCCAACTAGACGAGAAAGGGAGGAATTGAACCCCCATACGTCGGTTTCAAGCCAACAGCATAACCGCTCTGCCACTTTCTTCATAAGACACTAGTAAAAAGTTATTACACCGCCTTGTCAAGGCGAAATTGTGGGTTAAACCCCCGCGTGTCTTGACTTTTATGGCCCATCCCTCACAACTTGGATTTCAAGATGCAGCTTCACCCGTAATAGAAGAACTCCTTCATTTTCACGACCACGCTTTAATAATCGTTTTCCTGATTAGCACACTAGTACTTTACATTATTGTTGCCATGGTTACCACTAAGCTAACCAACAAATATATTCTAGACTCACAAGAGATTGAAATTATCTGAACTGTACTGCCCGCCGTTATTTTAATCCTAATCGCCCTCCCCTCCCTTCGAATCCTTTATCTAATAGACGAAATCAATAATCCCCTATTAACAATCAAAGCCGTCGGACACCAATGATACTGAAGCTATGAATATACAGACTATGAAGACCTTGGATTTGACTCCTATATGATCCCTACACAAGACCTAACTCCCGGTCAATTCCGTCTCCTAGAAACCGACCATCGTATGGTTATCCCAGTTGAATCCCCCATCCGAGTGCTAGTAACTGCCGACGACGTACTACACTCCTGAGCAGTCCCCGCCCTCGGGGTTAAAATGGACGCAGTACCAGGACGTTTAAATCAAACAGCCTTTATTGCCTCCCGACCAGGAGTATACTTTGGACAGTGCTCTGAAATCTGCGGAGCGAATCACAGCTTTATGCCCATTGTAGTAGAAGCAGTCCCTCTAGAACACTTTGAAAACTGATCTTCCCGAATACTTGAAGACGCCTCGCCAGGAAGCTAAAAAGGGAATAGCGTTAGCCTTTTAAGCTAAAGATTGGTGGCCCCCAACCACCCCTAGCGACATGCCCCAGCTCAACCCCGCACCATGATTAGCCATCCTACTCTTCGCCTGAGGAGTATTCCTTGTCATTATCCCTGCAAAAATCACATCTCATCTATATCCAAATACGCCTACACCCCTAGATGCAAGCAAAAAGAAAACACAACCCTGAACCTGACCATGATACTAAGCTTTTTTGACCAGTTTATAAGCCCCACCTACCTAGGAATTCCTTTAATAGCCCTTGCACTCACACTCCCTTGAATCCTCTACCCCACTCCTACAGCGCGATGATTAAACAACCGCCTTCTGACCCTTCAAGGTTGATTTATCAACCGTTTTACCCAACAACTCCTTCTTCCCCTAAACATCGGAGGTCACAAATGAGCAGCCCTCCTGGCCTCCCTTATGATCTTTTTAATTACCCTAAATATGCTAGGACTTCTTCCCTACACTTTTACACCAACTACACAGTTATCCCTTAACCTAGGTTTTGCAGTACCCCTTTGACTAGCCACCGTAATTATTGGTATGCGTAATCAACCCACTCATGCCCTAGGACACCTTCTACCAGAGGGCACCCCCGTTCCCCTTATTCCAGTACTTATTATTATCGAAACAATTAGCCTATTCATTCGACCCCTCGCCCTAGGCGTTCGACTCACAGCCAATCTAACAGCCGGACATCTTTTAATTCAACTAATCGCTACAGCTGCCTTTGTACTCATCCCAATAATGCCTACCGTAGCATTCCTTACAATGACAGTACTAGTTCTTCTAACACTACTAGAAGTTGCCGTAGCAATAATTCAAGCCTACGTCTTCGTCCTTCTGCTATCCCTTTACCTACAAGAAAACGTCTAATGGCCCATCAAGCACACCCCTACCACATAGTTGACCCCAGCCCTTGACCCCTAACAGGAGCAATCGCTGCCCTATTATTGACCTCAGGCCTTGCAACCTGGTTCCACTTTCAGTCTATAACATTAATAACCCTAGGACTAATTCTGTTCACTCTTACATCATTCCAGTGATGACGAGACGTCGTACGGGAAGGCACATTCCAAGGACACCACACACCCCCTGTCCAAAAAGGGCTCCGATATGGTATAATTCTCTTCATTACCTCCGAAGTCTTCTTCTTCCTGGGCTTCTTCTGAGCCTTTTACCACGCCAGCCTTGCCCCTACGCCCGAGCTAGGCGGCTGCTGACCACCCACAGGTATTACGACTCTTGACCCCTTTGAAGTCCCCTTACTTAATACCGCCGTACTACTTGCTTCAGGTGTAACTGTTACCTGAGCCCATCACAGCATTATAGAAGGAGAACGAAAACAAGCCATCCACTCACTAACCCTAACAATTCTTCTAGGCTTTTATTTCACTTTCCTTCAGGCCATAGAGTACTACGAAGCCCCTTTTACAATTGCAGATGGCGTATACGGCTCTACCTTTTTCGTAGCAACAGGCTTCCACGGACTACATGTCATTATTGGCTCTACATTCCTAGCGGTCTGCCTACTACGACAAATCCAGTACCATTTTACATCTGAACACCATTTCGGGTTTGAAGCAGCTGCCTGATACTGACACTTTGTAGATGTCGTATGACTATTCCTTTATATCTCTATCTACTGATGAGGTTCTTAATCTTTCTAGTATTAAAGCTAGTATAAGTGACTTCCAATCACCTGGTCTTGGTTAAAACCCAAGGAAAGATAATGAACCTTACAATAGTCGTAATTACGATTACCGTCCTTCTTTCTACAATCCTAGCCATTGTGTCCTTCTGATTGCCTCAAATAACCCCCGACCACGAAAAGCTCTCCCCCTATGAGTGTGGCTTCGACCCCCTGGGATCAGCTCGTCTACCCTTTTCACTCCGCTTCTTCCTGGTAGCCATTCTTTTCCTTCTTTTTGACCTAGAAATTGCCCTACTACTACCTCTCCCTTGAGGAGATCAACTAGCTTCCCCAGTTTTAACCTTATTATGAGCTGCAACTGTCTTAGTTCTACTAACACTCGGGTTAATTTATGAATGAATTCAAGGAGGACTAGAGTGAGCCGAATAGACACTTAGTTTAAGAAAAACACTTGATTTCGGCTCAAAAGCTTGTGGTTAAAGTCCACAATTGTCTAATGACCCCCACTCACTTCGCCTTCTCATCAGCCTTCATTCTAGGCCTAACAGGCCTAGCCTTCCATCGAACCCACCTCCTCTCCGCCCTTTTATGTTTGGAAGGTATAATACTCTCCTTGTTCATCGGGCTCTCAATCTGAACACTACAACTAGGTGCCACTAACTTCTCAGCAGCTCCTATACTTCTACTGGCTTTTTCAGCCTGCGAAGCAAGCGCAGGGCTGGCGCTTCTAGTAGCCACCGCCCGCACCCACGGATCTGACCGTCTACAAACCCTAAACCTCCTACAATGCTAAAAATCCTTATCCCAACCCTAATGCTTTTTCCTACAACCTGATTTACGCCCGCCAAATGACTCTGGCCCACAACCCTCTCTCATAGCCTAGTAATTGCATTAGCCAGCCTAACCTGACTAAAAAACACATCTGAGACAGGGTGAACCTGCCTCAACCCCTTTATAGCAACAGACGCCCTTTCTACGCCCCTTCTTGTCCTTACCTGCTGACTTCTTCCACTTATAATTATAGCAAGCCAAAATCACACCGCCCTTGAGCCCATTAACCGCCAACGAATGTATATTAGTCTTCTAACATCCCTACAACTGTTCCTTATCATGGCCTTTGGTGCCACCGAACTCCTCATGTTTTACGTTATATTTGAAGCAACCCTAATCCCCACCCTAATTATTATTACCCGGTGGGGCAACCAGACAGAACGCCTTAACGCAGGAACATATTTCCTATTTTATACCCTGGCTGGCTCTCTGCCTCTACTTGTTGCGCTACTCCTCCTACAAAAAGATACAGGTTCTTTATCCCTCTTAAGTATTCAATACACCAACTCTATTCCTCTCTCCTCTTACGCAGACAAGCTATGGTGAGCGGGCTGTCTAATCGCATTCCTGGTGAAAATACCTCTGTACGGCGCCCACCTTTGACTCCCAAAAGCACACGTTGAAGCCCCCGTCGCAGGCTCTATAGTACTAGCTGCAGTCCTCCTTAAACTAGGGGGATACGGTATAATTCGTATAATAACGATACTAGAACCCCTCACTAAAGAGCTAAGCTACCCCTTCATCATCTTAGCCCTCTGAGGTGTGATCATAACAGGCTCAACATGCCTTCGCCAAACAGACCTAAAATCGCTCATCGCCTACTCATCAGTAAGTCACATAGGCCTCGTCGTAGGGGGTATTCTAATCCAAACACCCTGGGGACTTGCAGGGGCCGTAATCCTTATAATTGCACATGGCTTGACATCCTCAGCCCTTTTCTGCTTAGCCAATACAAACTACGAGCGAACCCACAGTCGAACCCTCCTTTTAGCCCGAGGACTACAGATAGTCTTACCCCTAATAGCAACCTGATGGTTTATTGCAAGCTTAGCCAATTTAGCCCTACCGCCCCTCCCCAACCTCATGGGTGAACTTATAATTATTACCTCCTTATTCAGCTGATCCTGATGAACCATTGCCCTTACAGGAGCAGGTACTCTCATTACCGCAAGCTACTCCCTCTACATATTCCTCATAACACAACGAGGACCCGTCCCAGCACATATCACGGCCCTAAGTCCTTCTCACACCCGCGAGCACCTTATAATGGCCCTCCACCTTCTTCCCCTTCTTCTTCTTACCCTCAAGCCTGAGCTAATCTGAGCTTGAGTAAACTGTAGATATAGTTTAATGAAAACATTAGATTGTGATTCTAAAAACAGGGGTTAAAGCCCCCTTATCCACCGAGAGAGGCTCGTCAGCACCGGAGACTGCTAATTTCCGCGACCTTGGTTAGACCCCTGGGCTCTTCTCGCCCTGCTTCTAAAGGATAACAGCTCATCCGTTGGTCTTAGGAACCAAAGACTCTTGGTGCAAATCCAAGTAGCAGCTATGCATTCCACCCCCCTAGTAATATCCTCAAGCTTACTTATTATCTTCCTACTATTGACATATCCCCTTCTGACAACCCTTCAGCCTCGCCCACAAGAGCCCGACTGAGCCGTCTCCCATGTCAAAACAGCAGTTGCCCTGGCTTTTTTCGTCAGCCTAATTCCCCTTTTCCTATTCCTCAACGAAGGGGCAGAAGCAATTATTACCTCCTGAAGCTGAATAAATACAACAACCTTCGACGTAAACATTAGCTTTAAGTTCGACCACTACTCCCTAATCTTCGTCCCTATTGCCCTATACGTCACATGATCAATTCTTGAGTTCGCCTCCTGATATATGCATGCCGACCCCTACATAAACCGCTTCTTTAAATACCTCCTAGTTTTTCTTGTTGCCATAATCATTCTTGTCACAGCAAACAATCTTTTCCAATTTTTTATCGGCTGAGAGGGTGTAGGTATTATATCCTTTCTTCTCATCGGCTGATGATACGGGCGGGCAGACGCAAATACAGCGGCTCTACAAGCAGTTGTGTACAACCGAGTCGGAGACGTTGGACTGTTATTCGCAATAGCATGAATAGCAACAAACGTCAACTCTTGAGAGCTACAACAAATCTTTACAGCAACAAAAGATCTTGACCTTACCTTCCCCCTTCTTGGCCTTATTGTTGCAGCCACTGGCAAATCTGCACAATTTGGCCTACATCCATGACTCCCCTCAGCCATGGAAGGTCCTACGCCAGTATCTGCCCTACTGCACTCAAGCACCATAGTTGTTGCCGGTATTTTTCTACTTGTACGAACAAGCCCCCTACTAGAACACAACCAAACAGCCCTCACCACGTGCTTATGTCTCGGCGCACTAACAACACTATTTACAGCTACTTGTGCCTTAACCCAGAACGACATCAAAAAGATTGTAGCTTTCTCTACATCCAGCCAACTCGGCCTAATAATAGTAACCATCGGCCTTAACCAGCCTCAACTAGCCTTCCTACACATCTGCACCCACGCCTTCTTCAAAGCAATGCTTTTCCTTTGCTCTGGCTCAATCATCCACAGCCTAAATGACGAACAAGACATCCGAAAAATAGGAGGCACATACCACCTTGCACCATTTACATCCTCCTGCCTTACCATTGGAAGCCTTGCCCTTACAGGCACCCCCTTTTTAGCAGGCTTTTTCTCGAAAGATGCCATCATTGAAGCACTAAACACATCACACCTAAACGCCTGAGCCCTCATCCTGACCCTCCTGGCCACTTCTTTTACAGCCATCTACAGCCTCCGCGTAGTATTTTTTGTCTCAATAGCACACCCACGATTCAACGCTTTATCCCCCATTAATGAAAACAACCCAGCAGTCATCAACCCTTTAAAACGCCTAGCATGAGGCAGCATTATCGCAGGACTTTTAATCACATCCAACATTATACCCTTAAAAACCCCCGTGATATCAATACCCCCGTTACTTAAACTAGCGGCCCTCCTAGTAACTATTATTGGCCTACTTATAGCCCTTGAGCTGGCAACACTTACCAATAAACAATATAAAATTACCCCTCGCCTAACCCCCCACCACTTCTCAAATATGCTAGGTTTCTTCCCTGCCATTATTCACCGGTTTACCCCCAAACTCAACCTGATCCTAGGACAAACACTAGCCACCCAAATAATTGACCAAACCTGACTAGAGAAAGTAGGGCCTAAGGCCACAGCCAATCTAAATGCACCCCTAATTTCAACAACAAGCAACACCCAACAAGGAATAATCAAAACATATCTTACCCTCTTCCTCCTAACCCTTGCCCTTACCACTTTACTATTCGCCTATTAAACTGCTCGAAGAGCCCCCCGACTTAAACCACGCGTTAACTCTAAAACAACAAACAGCGTGAGAAGCAGCACCCATGCACTCACTACTAGTATTCCCCCTCCCGACGAATACATCATGGCAATACCTCCAACATCCCCACGCAACACAGACAAGTCCCCATACTCATCAGCCGGCACCCAAGAGAACTCACACCACCCCTCTCAAAACACACCTAACGCCAGACCAACCCCCACCAAGTAAACCACTATATCTACCATTACAGGGCCACTCACCCAGCTCTCAGGATAAGGCTCAGCGGCAAGAGCCGCAGAATATGCAAACACAACCAACATCCCTCCAAGATAAATTAAGAATAAAACTAGAGACAAGAAAGGCCCGCCATGACCAACTAACACCCCACAACCCATGCCCGCCACAACAACCAATCCCAAAGCAGCAAAATAGGGAGAGGGATTAGAAGCAACCGCAACTAACCCCAAAACTAACCCGAACAAAAATAAAGATATGATATATGTCATAATTCCTGCCAGGACTTTAACCAGAACCAATGGCTTGAAAAACCACCGTTGTTATTCAACTACAAGAACCCTTAATGACCAGCCTACGAAAAACGCACCCCCTCCTAAAAATTGCTAACCACGCATTAGTAGACCTCCCTGCCCCTTCTAATATTTCAGTATGATGAAACTTCGGCTCTCTCCTAGGCCTCTGCTTAATTGCACAAATCCTCACCGGCCTATTTCTCGCCATACACTACACATCAGACATCGCCACCGCCTTTTCCTCAGTCGCACACATCTGCCGGGACGTTAACTACGGATGACTCATCCGAAATCTTCATGCCAACGGCGCTTCCTTCTTCTTCATCTGCATCTACGCCCACGTCGGCCGAGGTCTATACTACGGCTCCTACCTCTACAAAGAGACATGAAACGTTGGAGTAGTACTTCTGCTTCTAGTTATAATAACTGCTTTCGTCGGATATGTCCTGCCATGAGGACAAATATCTTTCTGAGGCGCCACCGTCATTACAAATCTTCTTTCCGCAGTACCTTATGTCGGAGACATGCTAGTTCAATGAATTTGAGGAGGCTTCTCAGTAGACAATGCCACCCTTACTCGTTTCTTTGCCTTCCATTTCTTATTTCCTTTTGTTATCGCCGGTGCCACCCTTGTGCACCTTCTCTTCCTCCACGAAACCGGCTCAAATAACCCTCTCGGCCTAAACTCAGACGCCGACAAAATTTCCTTCCACCCCTACTTCTCATACAAAGACCTCCTAGGCTTTGCAGCCCTCCTTATTGCCCTAACAGCCCTCGCCCTATTTTCACCAAACCTCCTAGGAGACCCAGACAACTTCACCCCCGCCAACCCCCTCGTAACACCGCCCCACATTAAACCCGAGTGATACTTCCTGTTTGCCTACGCCATTCTCCGCTCCATCCCCAACAAACTAGGGGGAGTCCTAGCCCTTCTAGCCTCCATCCTCATCTTAATGCTTGTACCCATTCTCCACACATCCAAACAACGAGGCTTGACATTCCGCCCACTTACACAGTTCCTATTTTGGACACTAGTCGCAGATGTACTAATCCTAACCTGAATTGGAGGCATACCTGTTTCCCACCCATTCGTTATCATTGGGCAAGTCGCATCATTTCTGTACTTTTTCCTGTTCTTAGTCCTTATACCATTAGCTGGTTATGTCGAGAACAAAACACTTAAATGAGCCTGCATTAGTAGCTCAGAGCCAGAGCGCTGGTCTTGTAAACCAGATGCCGGAGGTTAAACTCCTCCCTATTGCTCAAAGAAAGGAGATTTTAACTCCCACCCCTGGCTCCCAAAGCCAGGATTCTAAGTTAAACTATTCTTTGAATTTTTATAGTACATGTATGTATTATCACCATGAATTTATATTAACCAGAATCAATAGTATGTAAGGACATATAATGATTATTCCACATTTCTAGGATTATACCATTCATACAGCAACATAAAAAAGAAGGTATACGCAAAGCATCTACCGACATTTCCAACAATTTAAAGTTTTGCCACAGGCGAAACTTAAGACCGAACACAACCATTCATAAGTTAAGTTATACATCTACTCAACATCCCGTCAAATATCAGTATCTTAATGTAGTAAGAGCCGACCAACAAGTCCATTTCTTAATGCCAACGGTTATTGAAGGTGAGGGACAACTATTGTGGGGGTTTCACACAGTGAATTATTCCTGGCATTTGGTTCCTACTTCAGGGCCATTGATTGATATTATCCCTCACACTTTCATCGACGCTTGCATAAGTTAATGGTGGGATACATAAGCGGGAGCTCCCAGCATGCCGAGCGTTCACTCCATCGGGCAAGGGGTTCTCTTTTTTTTTTTTCCTTTCAACTGGCATTTCACAGTGCACACGGTCCTGGTTGACAAGGTTGAACATTTCCTTGTTATCAAGGAAATAGTATGAATGGTGAAAAGTCTTTCATAAAAGAATTGCATATAGGGATATCAAGAGCATAAATAGTGAGTTTTACTAGACAAATATCTAAGTGACCCCCTCTCGGCTTTTTCGCGTAAAACCCCCCTACCCCCCTAAACTACTGAGATAGCTAACGCTCCTGAAAACCCCCCGGAAACAGGAAAATCTCTAGTAATTTTTTTTGTTGCTCCAATGTGTTGTTATTTACATTATTGTAAATATTGATTTA